TTTTCAATAAAACCTTCTTGGAAAAGGATTTTAACAATATTTTCAGTGATGTTAGTAGATGGTATTCGAACTGTTCTTTTTTTATTCATGTCAGCATTTCGTATAGAGGTTATTATGTCAGCAATAGTGTCTTTACTCATGATAAACTAAGATTTTTGTTTCCCCCGAATTTTGATATAATCAACATGCTCTTTTTCTTTTTTTCTGAATTTTTTAATATTTATGAATTCTTTTTTTTTTTTTTTTTTTTATGAATTATTAAAGATATATACGTGATAGATAAACAATTTACTAATTAATTAAATAAATTTAATCAATTTCATTCAAATACTATATTAAGGTCTTCCCCTATAATACTTCAGGTGCTAATGAAACTATTTTAGTGAAATTTAACTGTCTTAATTCCCGGGCGATCGCGCCGAAAATTCGGGTTCCTTTTGGATTTCCTTCTTGATCAATAACAACCGCAGCGTTGTCATCATATCGTATTATCATACCGTTGTCGCGTTTGAGTTCTTTACAAGTACGTACAATGACAGCTCGGACCACTTCTGATCTTTCTAGAGGTGTATTTGGTACTGCTTCCTTGATTACAGCAACAATAATGTCACCAATATGAGCATATCGTCGATTACTAGCTCCTATGATTCGAATACACATCAATTTTCGGGCCCCGCTGTTATCCGCTACATTCAAATGGGTTTGAGGTTGAATCATATCATTTTTTTTTATCGGTTTTTTCTTTTTCAATGCAAAGGTATAAATAAAAAAAAGAAATATTATTTGTTCAAAACAAAAAAAGAAACCTGCAATTGTTTTTTTTTTCATCCCAAAAACCCCTTTCGTTTGTTTCTACATTCCTATCCAGAAAGAATGAATTGAGTTCGTATAGGCATTTTAGATGCCGCTATTGAAATAGCCCTTCTAGCTATATTTTCTGCTACTCCGCTCATTTCATAAAGTATTCTACCGGGTTTAACGACAGCTACCCAATATTCGGGAGATCCTTTCCCCGAACCCATACGTGTTTCTGTAGGTCTTACTGTAACAGGTTTGTCTGGAAATATGCGTACCCATATTTTTCCACCGCGGCGTGCATTTCGTGTCATTGCTCGCCGCCCTGCTTCTATTTGTCTAGATGTGATCCAAGCGGGTTCAAGCGCTTGAAGAGCATATCTACCGAAGCAAATACGATTACCTCGATAAGATATTCCTTTCATTCTTCCTCTGTGTTGTTTACGGAATCTGGTTCTTTTGGGGTTATAGTTGATGGTTGTTTAGCAATTCCATCCATCTCTACTACAGAACCGGACACGAGAGTTTCTTCTCATCCAGCTCCTCGCGAATTAAACAATTAAAAAAAATTAAACAAAAAAAATACACGGTTAATAATCTATGGAATCGTGGGATTCTTTGAAATTTGATCTAATCGATTATAAATTAGAAATTTTTTGTGTTTTAATATATAATTTAACACGTATTTATATAATTTAACACGTATTCTATTTATAGATAATGTCGTTTTGGTAGAACGCTATAATGAATCTTTATTTTGTTTTTCCTTTTATTTCGAATCGACTAAAATTTAGAAATAAAAAAAAATTCGCGGGCGAATATTTACTCTTTCAACATTCAGTTGTAAGATTAGTCTATGACATGACCTCTCAGAATAAATGAATAGGTTTCCGGTTCGTTCCGCCATCCTACTCAATGAATCATTAGGATTCGTTTTCAATAGAATCTTATGCATTCACAGGTTCTGTCGTTCCCACCACTTCTCGATTAATGATTAGGTCTGAATTTTACAACGGAGCCTCCAATTAAATTGATTCTTGAGTCAACCTTCTCAGTCTTTATTGGCTCGGGGCTCTTGATTTTTTGTTCTATGCACGGATTTGTCTAATTATGGATCAATCAGTATTGATGCTTTATTACATTCCCTTTATATGAGATGACTCATAGACCTTACATATTGGAATTATATATCATTAATATTCTTTTTCTATCTTTCTCTCACCCTTCCATTTATCTGTATACTTGATATTGCTTTACAACCCATAATCAGATTTTTTTTGTTTGTTTATGTAAAAAAGATTTCAGTTGCTACAATGATATGACTTATATATCATATCTTGACTGGTTCTTTCTATTCAGATAACACGAAGTGATGAGTTGGTTATTAGTTCTATAGTTATCAGTTTGTACTATGGGCTGTCCATTTTTTTGAATCCCAACCCTAAAAAAACCAACGAGTCACACACTAAGCATAGCAATTATATCAAATGATTAATCGAATTTTTATTCAACCTTATAGAATTGTTCTTTTTTTTTATTATTTACCAGAAAAAGAATGAAAGAGTTTGCCATTTTTTGTTTTATCACCAGATAGAACTAAATATAAGTCAAGTAAGTTCTTATTATTCCTCGTCTACAAATATCCAAATTTTGATGCCTAATACCCCATAGATAGTTCGAACTGCATAGGAACAATAATCAATTTTAGCTCGAATGGTTTGTAGAGGAACTCTACCTTCTCGGATCCATTCAACACGTGCAATTTCTTTTCCGTCGATACGCCCTGCAATT